TTTTCTCAAGTTTTACTAAAAAAAGATTACTAAAAAAAGACTCACGTTTTTAGGCAAAAGTTTACAATCCTTTGAGGTATTTTATTACATGTAAATAAAGTATAGAATAGAATGACGAAAATAAAGGTCTTTTAGGCTCTTTATTTATTTTATTAAGTTTGATTTCTATCACATAGCAGATTCTAAAGATATAACTTTGAGATATAAACAACGAGAATTAAGAGTTCCAAACCAAAAATTTTTGATTTTACGAATAGTGTATGGAATCAAAAATTTTTTATGTTATTTCGAGTCATTTTTGATCAAATTTTTACAGATATATCTATATTTCTTTTTTATGAAGAGAATCTTTTTTAGAGAAAAATAGATCATGAATAAGAAAAAATAATTGGTTTTGAACAATAGATGTCTTTCACATCCAACTATAACAATGAGTAACTTCTTCATTTTTAAATGGCAGTTCCAAAAAAACGTACTTCGATATCAAAAAAGCGTATTCGTAAAAATATTTGGAAAAGGAAAGGATATTGGGCAGCGTTAAAAGCTTTGTCATTAGGGAAATCTCTTTCTACCGGGAATTCAAAAAGTTTTTTTGTACGACAAACAACTAAGTCCTAAAAGATTGGAATAATCAGAATGGATTTGACTCAAAAAATTGGATCAGTAATTATCTATATCTATATTTGTTAATATCTATATCTATATTTCTATATTAAATAATAAAAGAATTGGCAGTCCTAGACTTTTAATCTTATCTTATTCTTTTCTTATAAGATAAAAATAAAAATTCTTGTATTTTCTGAAATCTAAAGAAATCAAAAAAATTGTATTTTTATTTTTTTTAGTATTTAGTATATTTTCAATCAGATTTTGGTGGTGGGGAGTCTTATTTTCCCCATCGACCTTTACAATAATGATAATGAAAAATTTTTATCTTTCTCGGGAAGGGCAGATATAAGATTTTGAGTTAAAATTAATGAATTGTTGAAACTAATTGATTTCATGTTAAAAATTTTTGGATAACTTTCTTACTTCTTCATTTATTTACTATATGGAATATATTTATCATATATCTACAACTTTTAGTCCAATCAATAAAAAAACCTCATTGTTGAGATATTATGTACAAGTGTCAATTTGGAGTAGTCAAAAATAGACATATTTTAGATTCATTGATAAAATTTCTTTTTTTTTTTTCTGAAATCATCAGATAAAGCAGAAATAATAATAATTAATAATGACAATAATAATAAAAGTAAAAAATGAAAAAAAAAAAAAAGTTTTTTTTTTCGCGAGAATTCTCTAGTTGCAAGAATTCTATTTTTCTATTTTTGGCTAATACTAATATATTGGCTAATATATAAACTACTTGAATCTTTACTAAAAAAACTTATTTGAGTGAATTGACTTATTCAATCTCGACGATTGAATATAAATAGGCTATTATGAGTTCGAGCAAGCCGCTATGGTGAAATCGGTAGACACGCTGCTCTTAGGAAGCAGTGCTAGAGCATCTCGGTTCGAGTCCGAGTGGCGGCATGCCATCTTCTAAAAGAGATCCAATACATCCTATAATAAAAATAAATCAAATTCCCTATTTATATTTATTAATTAAATTTATATGGGGATTCCCCCCCCTTTTTTTTTCATTTTTATGATATTTTCAACTTTAGAGCATATATTAACTCATATTTCCTTTTCTATTGTTTCAATTGTAATTACAATTCATTTGATAACCTTATTTGGCAATGAAATCATAACATATGATTCGTCAGAAAAGGGAATGATAGCTACTTTTTTATGTCTAACAGGATTATTGCTCACCCGTTGGATTTATTCGGGACATTTCCCGCTAAGTGATTTATATGAATCATTAATTTTTCTTTCATGGAGTTTCTCCCTTATTCATATAGTGCCTTATTTCAAAATAAGAAAAAATTATTTAACCACAATAACTGCTTCAAGTACTATTTTTACCCAAGGTTTTGCTACATCGGGTCTTTTAAATGAAATACGGAAACCCACAATATTAGTACCCGCTCTACAATCGGAATGGTTAATAATGCACGTAAGTATGATGATATTAAGCTATGCGGCTCTTCTTTGTGGATCATTATTATCAGTAGCACTTCTAGTCATTACATTTAGAAAGATTTTTTATAGTTCTAAAAGTAATAATTTATTAAAATTAAATGAGTCATTTTCGTTTGGTGAAATCCAATACAAGAATGAAAGAAACAATATTTTTTATGCTAAGAATTATTACAAGGCTCAATTGATTCAACAATTAGATTTTTGGAGTTATCGTGTGATTAGCCTAGGATTTATCTTTTTAACCATAGGTATTCTTTCAGGAGCAGTATGGGCTAATGAAGCATGGGGATCATATTGGAGTTGGGATCCAAAGGAAACTTGGGCCTTTATTACTTGGATAGTCTTCGCAATTTATTTGCATACTCGAACAAATAAAAATTTGCAGGGGGCAAATTCCGCAATTGTG